GATTCAACACATTTCCACTGTAGTGTCCGAGTAGATACTTTTAATTTCTCTCGAACCATAGTAATATTATTTGTCAGATTTTTGAGTCATTTATTTCTCTTGAAATCTCTTCAATGTTTATTTCTACACTCGCCTTTTTTTAGGGGGTCTGCAGCCATTATGTGGCATAGGGGTTACATCCCTTACGAAACTTAAAAGTATACCGCTTCGACGAATAGCGCGTAATGCTGCATCTCTTCCGAGACCCGGACCTTTTATCATGACTTCTGCTCGTTGCATACCTTGATCTGTTACTGCTCGAATAGCATTTCCTGCTGCGGTTTGAGCAGCAAAAGGTGTCCCTCTTCTTGTCCCCCTGAATCCACAAGTACCGGCGGAGGACCAAGAAATAACCCGACCCCGTACATCTGTAACCGTCACAATGGTGTTGTTGAAACTTGCTTGAACATGAATAACGCCCTTTGGTATTCGCCGTGCACTTTTACGTGAACCCACACGTCCAGTCCTACGTGAACCGCTTCTTGGTATAGATTTTGCCATATTTTATCATTTCCGAAATATAAGTCAGAGATATATGGATATATCCATTTCATGTCAAAACAGATCTTTTATTTTGATTTGTTCATCGGTTCCTTTAGAGAGTCCCTTTTCGAAAGATTATCCTTGTCTTTGTTTATGTCTCGGGTTGGAACAAATTACTATAATGCGTCCCCTTCTACGGATCAGTCGGCATTTTTCACAAATTTTACGAACGGAGGCTCTTATTTTCATAATTGTTATTCCTTAACTGAATTTCGAATCTACTTTACTGATTGGAAGAAAATAAGTTTCTTGAAATTTTTGAACCGTGAATTGGATCCTCATGAAAGGAATCTTGAAAAACCACCGAACCAACCGAACCATTCGAATCTTTGTTGTGGGGTCTAGAAATTCTGCGCCCCCCCGTTTGAATCATAATGACTTACTTAAATTTTGATTCTATCTCCTGGTAGTATATGTATAAAAGAGTGTCGGATCCTTCCTGAAACAGAACTTAGAATCTGACTTCATTATTTAAACGAACCCCGAACATACCATTGTGAAGTGATTTAGTAATTAAACCTTCATGAATCCATTTTTCTTCTTTTATTCCAGACAAACCCTCCTTGAAGTATCAACTAATGTAGGAAGGCGTGATATTAGACAACTTGGCTTTTTTATTCGTTTTTTTCACAAACAGGAAGTTACAGATACAATTCGGATAGCAGAAAATTTACCATATATAGCACAAAATTTCTCCGCCGATTCCTTCTAGCCGAGCTGCTCGGTCTGTCATTATACCCCGAGAAGTAGAGAGAATTACAATCCCCATCCCGTCTAAAATTCTAGGAATTCGTTGATAGTTAGAATAGATTCGGAGACCAGGTCGACTTATTCGTTTTAAATTTAAAAGAGTTCTATATGGTCCTTTCCTATTCCTTCTATGTCGTAGGGTTAAAACCAAAAAATATTTGTTATTTTCTACAAGTTTCCTTACGTTTTCGAGAAAACCCTCTTGTAAAAGTATTTTAACAATGTTTTGGGTCATGTTAGTAGATGCTATTCGAACCGTTCCCTTTCGATCCATGTCAGCATTTCGTATAGAAGTTATTATGTCAGCAATAGTGTCCTTACCCATGATAAACTAAAATTATTGTTGCTTCCGAATTTGGATATAATCAGCATGTTCTTTTTTTATAAAAATTATTAAAGAAAATTCTTAAAAGTATATGCGTGAGACATAATCTACTAATTTATCTATTTTATTTAAATACTATCACTATCTCACGGTCTCATATTATAATACCTCAGGTGCTAATGAAACTATTTTAGTAAAATTTAACTGTCTCAATTCCCGGGCGATCGCGCCAAAAACTCGGGTTCCTTTTGGATTTCCTTCTTGATCAATGACAACTGCAGCATTGTCATCATATCGTATTATTATACCGTTATCGCGTTTGAGTTCTTTACAAGTACGTACAATTACAGCTCTGATCACTTCTGATCTTTCTAGAGGCGTATTTGGTACTGCTTCTTTTATCACAGCAACAATAACATCCCCAATATGAGCATATCGGCGATTACTAGCTCCTATTATTCGAATACACATCAATTCTCGTGCCCCGCTATTGTCTGCTACATTCAAATGGGTTTGAGGTTGAATCATATCATTTTTTTTTATCTGTTTTTTTAATGTAAAATAAAGCAAAGGACGAAGTAAAAAAAAAAAAAAAGAAAGAAAACCCTGCAATTGTTTTTTTTATACACAAGACTTCTTTCCTTTGGTTCTACATTTCTATCCAGAAATAATGAATTGAGTTCTTATAGGCATTTTGGACGCCGCTATTGAAATAGCCTTTCGAGCTATATTTTCGGCTACTCCACCCATTTCATAAAGTATTCTACCCGGTTTAACAACAGCTACCCAATATTCTGGGGATCCTTTCCCTGAACCCATACGGGTTTCCGTGGGTCTTACTGTAACTGGTTTGTCTGGAAATATACGTACCCATATTTTTCCGCCACGGCGTACATTTCGTGTCATTGCTCGTCGCCCTGCTTCGATTTGTCTAGATGTAATCCAAGTGGGTTCAAGTGCTTGAAGAGCATATCTACCGAAAGAAATATGATTACCTCGATAAGATATTCCTTTCATTCTTCCTCTATGTTGTTTACGGAATCTTGTTCTTTTTGGGTTATAGTTGATGGTTCTTTTTCAATTCCATCTCTACTACAGAACTGGACATGAGAGTTTCTTCTCATCCAGCTCCTCGCGAATGAAACGACTAAAACAGATTTTATCAAGAGATACATGTATGAATAATATGCTGAATCATAGGATTCTTTGAAATTGCATCTAATTAATCAATTCGTTAATCTATTCGAAATTTGTCTAGCGTGTTTAGATATTATTTAATTAAACATGTATTCTATTTCTAGATAATAATTAAACATGTATTCTATTTCTAGATAATGTCAATGTCTTTTTTTATAACGTTATCGTTATAAAAAAATCTTTCTTTTGTTTTTCCTTTTATCATATGGGATCGACAAAAATGTATCAATCTAATAAAAAAAAACTTTCGCGGGCGAATATTTACTCTTTCCATATCTATTTCAGTTATAGGGTTAGTTCATGACCTCTCAAAATAAAAGAATAAAAGAGGAGGTCCCTGGTTTGTTCCGCCATCCCACCCAATGAATCATTAAGATTCATTTTCAATAGAATCTTCTGCATTCACGGGTTATATCGTTCCCATTGCTTCTCGATTAATGGTTAGGTCTGAATTTTCCGGCGGAGTCCTTTTTTCTTAAGTCAATTTTCTCAGTGTTTATTGGCTCGAGGCTCTTGATTTTTTTGTTCTATAAGCGGATTCATCTAATTATGCATGAATCATTATTGAATTTATGCTTTATTACACTGCGTTTTATGAGATGACTCATCGACCTTACATATTGGAATCATATATCATTGATATTTCCGTTCTCTCTTTCTCTCATCCTTCCACTTATCCGAATACTTTTTTTATATTTTGCTTTCCGACTTAGAACTTCACAACTCATAATCCGATTGGTTTTTTTATCTTTATGCAAAAAAAGATTTCAGTTGCTACAACGATATGTCCAATATATTATATCTTTATCTTGACTGGTTCTTTGGATCCAGATAATGCGAAGCAATGAGTTGGTTATTAGCGCTATAGTTATTAGTTCATACTCTGGGCCCTGGTCCGTTTTTTGAATCCTAGCCCTAAAAAAACCAACGAGTCACACACTAAGCATAGCAATTATATAAAATGATCAATCGAATTTTTATTGAACCCTCTAGAATTGCAGAATTGCTCTTTTTTTGTTTTGCTTGAACATAAAAAGAATAAAAGGGTTTTTCTTTTTTTGTCCATTACTGGGTATAATGTAAAAACACGTAAAGTCTTATTATTCTTCGTCTACAAATATCCAAATTTTGATTCCTAATACCCCGTATATAGTTCGAACTGTATAGGAACAATAATCAATTTTAGCTCCAATGGTTTGTAGAGGAACCCTACCTTCTCTGATCCATTCGACGCGTGCAATTTCTTTTCCGTCGATACGTCCCGCAATTTGTACTTGAATTCCTTTTGTATTCGCCAGCTCGGTTAATTCAATAGCTTTTTTCATTGCTTTGCGAAAAGAAACTCTATTCTTTAATTGGCCAGCTATAAATTCTGCAAGAATATTAGGGTGTCCATAAGGATTTGCAATTCGTGTAATAGAAATGTTTAGTTTTCGGTTCGCACAATGAAGTTCTTTTTGTACATTCATCTGCAATTCTTCGACTCTCCGCGGTCTATTTTCTATTAAGAATTTTGGGAATCCTATATAAATTATGACTTGAATTAGATCAATTCTTTTTTGAATCTCTATCCGTGCAATTCCCTCAACGCCAACACCGGAGGATATTCTCATATTTTTTTGTACATAATTCTTAATACAGTTTCGTATTTTTTGATCTTCTTGTAGACCTTCCGAATAATTTTTTGGCTGTGCAAACCAAAGAGAATGATGACTTTGTGTTGTACCAAGTCGGAACCCAAGCGGATTTATTTTTTGTCCCATAATCCCCCACCACTATATGTATCATGACATGTCAGATTTTTGTTCTTTTTTTTAGTTATCAATCCAGATTTTTTTGAGTACACCATATATTCTTCAAATTCTTTATATAAGGATATATCTTTCAAAACAATAGTTATATGACAAGTCGGTCTTTTTATCAGATAACTGCGCCCTCGAGCTCGAGGTTTTAATCTTTTCACAGCAGTACCCTCGTTTACTTCGGTTTTACTAATGACTAAATTTGCTTCGTTCAAACTCATATTGTGACTAGCATTTGCTGCTGCAGAATAAACCAATTTAAAAATGGGATAACACGCTCTATAAGGCATCAGTTCTAGTATCATAAGGCTTTCCTCGTAAGAACGCCTACGAATCTGATCGAT